GTTATTCTATGTAGCAATCCTTACATCTCCAACTACGGGTGGGGTGACAGCTAGTTTTGGGATGTTGGGAGATATCATTATTGCCGAACCCGATGCCTACATTGCATTTGCTGGTAAAAGAGTAATTGAACAAACATTGAATAAGACAGTACCTGAGGGTTCACAAGTAGCTGAATATTTATTTCATAAGGGCTTATTTGATCCAATCGTACCACGTAATCCATTAAAAGGAGTTTTGAGTGAATTATTTGAGCTACACGCTTTCTTTCCTTTGTGAATGAAAATTCAATTCAAGTAGAAACGTATAAGCCTTAATTTCTTAATTTAATAATTAATTAAATGATTCCATTTATTCTACATTTTATTATTTGTTTGGGGGCAACCAAGTAGTTATTTAGTCTAATTTAGTTTCTAGAAATAAAAGTCAAAGTCTGAAGAGTTTTTTTTTCTTCGGTAACATAAGATTGAATTGTAGAAAGAATTAGGGGGATATTAAATTTTATCGATATTCAATTAATATTCTAATAGACTAGAAAAAATTTAGCATAAATAGACTAAAAATTAAGAATAATAAAAATAAAATAAGTGGATTATGATACATCTATTTCATATAGAAATATGTATAAGCCCATTTATTTACACTTTTTATTTCCATTCCATTTATTATATACTTACTAGAATAGATTAGATATTAGTATCTCTTTAGATATTAGTATTTCTGCTCCCTATTCTATTTCTTCCTTATTATATCTTAATATATATACATACTAGACTCTTAGATTTTATATCTCCTTTTGTATATATTCAAGACTTACTTAAGTATAATTATATATAATTATATATGAAGTATAAGATATCTTTATAACAATAACAGGTTATAAATCTTAATATAACAATAAATAACAGTTATAAATATTAACTTGAGGTACCCATTCTATGACAACTATCAGCAACTTACCCGCTATTTTTGTGCCTTTAGTGGGCTTAGTATTTCCGGCAATTGCTATGGTTTCTTTATCTTTTCATGTTCAAAAAAACAAGATTTTTTAGGTATTATGGGAGTTAATCTTATCTATTTTTTTAAAGACTTAGGTTTACTTGGATCATAACATAAATATCTATTTAGTAGAATAGAGTATTAATAGTATTTTAAAGGGTAGTTTCCTCCCAGCAGAAGTTGGTATGCATAAACAGCATATATAAGTAAACGACTCATAGCTTTTTGAAAATCTATTTGCAAAAAAAATGGGTATAGGGAAAATTTATGAAGCGTAAAGTAAATCTATTTACATGTCTGTGGATATCTCTAAGAAATCGTATATAGAAAAAAAGGATGTTATTTTTTTGTTTAACTGTAAACAATTGATGAATTACTCCTAAAGCTTCACATCATATTAGTGCTAGTTGATGAGGGTTACTTCGGAAAGAAACAAATTCAAGTAAAATTTATTGGGGCTATGTTACCTCCCAATTACAATACAATGGAACTAGGTCTACTATAGTATGAGTTGGCGATCAGACTGCATATGGATAGAACTTATAGCGGGGTCTCGAAAACCGAGTAATTTCTGCTGGGCCTTTATCCTTTTTTTAGGTGCATTAGGGTTTTTATTGGTTGGAACTTCTAGTTATCTTGGTATGAATTTTATACCGTTATTTCCCTCTCAGCAAATAATTTTTTTTCCACAAGGAGTCGTGATGTCTTTCTATGGAATTGCGGGTCTTTTTATTAGTTCATATTTGTGGTGCACAATTGTGTGGAATGTGGGTAGCGGTTATGATCGATTCGATAGAAAAGAAGGAATAGTGTGTATTTTTCGTTGGGGATTTCCTGGAAAAAATCGTCGGATCTTCCTGCGATTACTTATGAAAGACATTCAATCCATCAGAATAGAAGTTAAAGAGGGTATTTTTTCTCGTCCCATACTTTATATCGAAATCAGAGGCCAGGGGTCCATTCCCTTGACTCGTATCGATAAGAATTGGACTCTACGAGAAATTGAACAGAAAGCCGCTGAATTGGCTTATTTCTTGTGTGTACCAATTGAAGTATTTTGAAAAAAAAAAAGTGAAAGCTTTCTTAAAAGAAAAAACTATAACTCAAGAATTCTGTTTATCTTTTTTCTATAGCAGAACTTAACTGAATTTTCTGCCGAACTCTGATTAGAACAAAAGTACGCGGAACAACCATAAAACGAAATAGTTTTTGTTCCTAAATTATTTTTTTTATGCGTATTTAAATTCACTGAAATCAATTAAGTAACCAAAGAAGTAAGAAATTCAAATACTAGATTCATCTCATATAGCAAAACATTTCGGAATAAAGAATTTCTTTTAATTATTCCTGTACTGTGGGTCACCGGCGAGTTTTTTTTTGAAATGTTTTGATGTCTTGATAAAAGGGGTTCTTGCGTCTCGAAATTCGAATAATATTAATTAATTTGAATTTAAAATGGCTCTTTCGTGCATTCATCCAAAGCAGACAATTGCTTCGAATTTGAGCAATTGGTATATATTGAAAGAACATTATATATAATATTCGAATTTTTTTATTCATTTACGGATTCTTTATTAGTCTATTTTTGTATTTCTATATTGTATATTGTTTTTCTCTATTTTTTATAAATTCAAGGACCAACCGCTGTACTGAATCACAAAAAAAAAAGATTATAGGCTCGAGACTTGGAATGGAATAGAACTGATACTTGATCGAAATATTAGTATCCTATAGAGTCGACGAATGCTACGAGTTCATTTCAAACTTCACAAATGGCCAAAAAGAAAGCTTTTATTTCCCTTCTCTATCTTGCATCTCTAGTATTTTTGCCTTGGTGGATCTCTCTCTCATTTCCATTTAACAAAAGTCTGAAATCTTGGGTTAATAATTGGTGGAATACTAGGCCCTCCGAAATTTTTTTGAACGATATTGAAGAAAAGAGGATTCTAAAAAAATTTATCGAATTAGAGGAACTATCCCTCTTCGATGAAATGCTAAAGGAATACCCAGAAGGGAGTTTACAAAAGCTTCATGCCGTAGTTTACAAAGAAACTATCCAATTGATTAAGATGCACAATGAGAGTCGTATACATATGATTTTACATTTCTCAAGAAATATAATTTCTTTCCTTATTCTAAGTCTTTATTCTATTCTAGGTAATGAAGAACTTATTTTTCTTAACTCCTGTCTTCAAGAATTTCTATATAATTTGAGCGACACTCTAAAAGCTTTTTCTATTCTTTTATTAACCGATTTATGCATAGGATTCCATTCGCCCCATGGTTGGGAACTAACGATTGGCTCTATCTACAAAGATTTTGGATTTGATTATTATGATCAAATTATATCCGGTCTTGTTTCGACTTTTCCAGTCATTTTAGATACAATTTTTAAATATTTGATTTTTCGTTATTTAAATCGCGTATCTCCGTCACTTGTAGTGATTTATCATTCAATCAATGATTGAAAAATGGTCGAACGAGCCAATGTTTCTTACTTTGTACATCAGTATTGTACATTAAGTAAAAGAGTCAAAAACGGACTTATTCTTTCTAGCCACCTGAGGGATTCCTTCAATATTCCATCCAAATTATTTCAGTAAATAGCAGAATCGTAGAAAAGGAACTGTACTAGTGACTTATCTAATTTTATTGTAGAAATTTTTGGGGATCAATGATTGGACCATGCAAACTAGAAATACCTTTTCTTGGATAAAGGAAGAGATTATTCGATTCATTTCCGTATCGCTCATCATATATATAATAACTTGGACACCCATTTCAAAAGCGTATCCTATTTTTGCACAGCAGGGTTATGAAAATCCACGAGAATCGACCGGCCGTATTGTATGTGCCAATTGCCATTTAGCGAACAAACCCGTGGATATCGAGGTTCCACAAGCGGTACTACCTGATACTGTATTTGAAGCAGTTATTCGAATTCCTTATGATCTGCAACTGAAACAAGTTCTTGCTAATGGTAAAAAGGGAGCCTTGAATGTGGGGGCTGTTCTTATTTTACCTGAGGATTTTGAATTAGCCCCCCCCGATCGTATTTCGCCCGAAATTAAAGAAAAGATGGGAAATCTGTCTTTTCAGAGTTATCGCCCCACTAAAAAAAATATTCTTGTGATAGGTCCTATTCCCGGTCAAAAATATAGTGAAATCACCTTTCCTATTCTTTCCCCGGACCCTGCTACTAAGAAAGACGTTCATTTCTTAAAATATCCCATATACGTAGGCGGAAACAGGGGAAGGGGTCAGATTTATCCCGACGGGAGCAAGAGTAACAATAATGTTTATAATGCTACATCGGCGGGTATAGTAAACAAAATCATACGAAAAGAAAAAGGGGGATACGAAATAACTATAGCGGATGCATCGGATGGACGTCAAGTGGTTGATATTATCCCTCCAGGGCCGGAACTTCTTGTTTCCGAGGGTGAATCCATCAAAATGGATCAACCATTAACGAGTAATCCAAATGTGGGGGGATTTGGTCAGGGGGATGCGGAAATAGTCCTTCAAGATCCATTACGCGTACAAGGTCTTTTGCTATTCTTGGCATCCATTATTTTGGCACAAATCTTTTTGGTTCTTAAAAAGAAACAGTTTGAGAAGGTTCAATTATCCGAAATGAATTTATAGACCCGCATATTTATCAATACCAAGTTATAAAACGAACCTCATTTTTGTTGGAAATTGTGTTATGTAATTCTGTATGATCAAAAAACTTATGAAAAGCCCTTAGCTTGTTTATATTGCTTTTCTATTATATTTTGGGAATTACTTGTACCGCATTACTAGTCATAGTATTGGTTTTTAAATCAAACTCGAATCGATGTCACTATTGTCAGATTAAAATACCATATATTGAATCAAATCAGACTAAAGTATAAAATGAATGAGAGGAACAAGGTATTCTAAGAGTTATTATTTGGCTTCCGAGTCTTTGACACAAGACTAAGAATTTTCCACACCCCTTTGTTGTGTCAAAATAATA